GCTAGTGTAGCTTAACGCAAAGCATGGCACTGAAAATGCTAAGATAAAACTTAAAAACTTTCACAAGCACTGAAGGTTTGGTCCTGGCCTCAGTATTAATTTTAACCAAATTTACACATGCAAGTTTCAGCATTCCAGTGAGAACGCCCTAATCAAGCCCTTATTTGTTTAGGAGCTGGTATCAGATATATATAGTGTATATAATCCATGACACCTCGCTCAACCACACCCCCAAGGGAATTCAGCAGTGATAGACATTGAACAATAAGCGCAAGCTTGAATCAGTTAAAGTTAAAAGAGTTGGTCAATCTCGTGCCAGCCACCGCGGTTATACGAGTAACTCACATTAATACTTCACGGCGTAAAGGGTGATTAAAATTTTCTAAAAGTACTAAAGTTATAACCTTATAAAGCTGTCATACGCACCCATAAAAGGAATAATACACTGACGAAAGTGACTTTAACAATTTAGAGCTTTTGACCTCACGACAGTTAAGACACAAACTAGGATTAGATACCCTACTATGCCTAACCATAAATAGACCTTTACCACTACTTACTTTGTTTAAGTCCGCCTGAGTACTACAAGCGCTAGCTTAAAACCCAAAGGACTTGGCGGTGCCCCAGACCCCCCTAGAGGAGCCTGTTCTATAACCGATAATCCACGTTAAACCTTACCACTTCTTGCTTTTGCCGCCTATATACCGCCGTCGTCAGCTCACCCCATGAGGGCATAAAAGTAAGCATAACGGACTTCCTCCAAAACGTCAGGTCGAGGTGTAGCGAATGAAGTGGAAAGAAATGGGCTACATTTTCTTTAAAGAAAACACGGACAGTAAAATGAAAAATCACTTATAAGGTGGATTTAGCAGTAAGAAGAACTTAGGATATTCTTCTGAAATCGGCTCTGAGGCGCGCACACACCGCCCGTCACTCTCCTCAACTTAAACCACTCATTTTATAAATAACTTTTTATCTCAAGAGGAGGCAAGTCGTAACATGGTAAGTGTACTGGAAAGTGCACTTGGAATAATCAAAATATAGCTAAACTAGTAAAGCACCTCCCTTACACCGAGGAGACACCCGTGCAACCCGAGTTATCTTGAACCTTAAAACTAGCCTAACTACCATTAATTAGCTTCAATATTACTAATAAACTAAATTAATATTTTGTACTTAAAACATTTTCACAATCCTAGTATAGGCGATAGAACAGAAACACTTAGCGCTATAGAAAGAGTACCGCAAGGGAAAGCTGAAAAAGAACTGAAACAAATCATTAAAGTAACAAGAAGCAAAGATTCACCCCTGTACCTTTTGCATCATGATTTAGTGAGAACAAGTGGGCAAAAAGATCTTAAGTCCACCTTCCCGAAACTAGACGAGCTACTCCGGGGCAGCATACTAGAGCCAACCCGTCTCTGTGGCAAAAGAGTGGGAAGACCCCCGAGTAGAGGTGAAAAGCCTACCGAGCCTAGTGATAGCTGGTTACCCAAAAAAAGAACTTAAATCCTGCAATAATTCTTCACCCCATCAACTGAGAACATCCACATAAGATACTTGTAAGAATTATTAGTTATTCAAAAGAGGTACAACTCTTTTGAATTAAGAAACAACTTTATTAGGAGGGTAATGATCATATTATTAAAGGACCCCGCCCCAGTAGGCCTAAAAGCAGCCATCTGATTAGCAAGCGTCATAGCTCCAGCCCCAAACCAACCAATAATTCCGATATATTTCTCTAAACCCCCTAACCAATATTGGGTTTTTTTATCTATCTGATAAAAGAACTTATACTAAAATGAGTAATTAGAGGATTAACCTCTCCAAAACACCCGTGTAAGTCAGAAAGAATCCAATCACTGATCATTAACCGACACCAACCTGAGGTCATAATATTAAAAACAGTAAACTAGAAAAACACATTTATTACATCGTTAACCCCACACAGGAGTGTTCACAGGAAAGATTTAAAGAAAATAAAGGAACTCGGCAAACACAAACTCCGCCTGTTTACCAAAAACATCGCCTCTTGCAAATCCTTATATAAGAGGTCCCGCCTGCCCTGTGACATTGTTTAACGGCCGCGGTATTATGACCGTGCGAAGGTAGCGTAATCACTTGTCTTTTAATTGAAGACCTGTATGAAAGGCATCACGAGAGTTTACCTGTCTCTATTTTCTAATCAATGAAATTGATCTCCCCGTGCAGAAGCGGGGATAAAACCATAAGACGAGAAGACCCTATGGAGCTTCAAACACTTAAGTTACTATCTTATTTATTAATTATCTAAAGACTTAACCATTCTAATAGTAATCTAACTTAATGTTTTCGGTTGGGGCGACCAAGGAGTAAAAGAAAACCTCCTTACCGATTGAGTATCTTTACTTAAAAGGCAGAACGACAGTTCTGACTAATAGAATGTCTAACGAATAACGACCCAGGGCTACGCCCTGATCAATGAACCAAGTTACCCTAGGGATAACAGCGCAATCCTTTCTAAGAGTCCATATCGCCGAAAGGGTTTACGACCTCGATGTTGGATCAGGACATCCTAATGGTGCAACCGCTATTAAGGGTTCGTTTGTTCAACGATTAACAGTCCTACGTGATCTGAGTTCAGACCGGAGTAATCCAGGTCAGTTTCTATCTATGTAGAAATTTCCCCTAGTACGAAAGGACCGGGAAAATGAAGCCAATACCCCAGGCACGCTTCTCCCCCATCTGTTGAGACCAACTTAAACAGTAAAGGGGGGTTAGCCCTCTACTAAAGATTCTAGTCGTTAAGGTGGCAGAGCCTGGTAATTGCAAAAGACCTAAGCCCTTTCATCCAGAGGTTCAACTCCTCTCCTTAATTATGTTAAAAATTACTATCACTCAAATTATCCACCCCCTAGCCTATATCATCCCAGTCTTACTAGCCACAGCATTCCTCACCCTAGTAGAACGGAAAATCCTAGGTTATATACAACTTCGCAAAGGCCCCAATGTAGTTGGACCTTACGGCCTTCTTCAGCCAATCGCCGATGGGTTAAAACTATTCACTAAAGAACCAGTACGCCCCTCTCACTCATCCCATTTTCTTTTTTTAGCCACCCCAACACTAGCCTTAACCCTAGCCCTGCTCATATGAATACCTCTCCCCCTGCCCCACTCCATCTTAAACCTCAACCTGGGCTTACTATTCATCCTAGCCATTTCTAGCCTAACTGTTTACACCACCCTGGGCGCTGGTTGGGCCTCAAATTCTAAATACGCCCTAATAGGAGCCCTTCGTGCTGTAGCACAAACTATCTCGTATGAAGTCACCCTAGGCCTAATTCTGCTATCCTTAGTAATCATAACCGGGGGCTTCACACTACACACATTTAACTTCACCCAGGAGACAATTTGACTCCTCATCCCCGCCTGACCCCTAGCTATAATATGATATATCTCAACCCTAGCAGAAACCAACCGGGCCCCTTTTGACCTCACTGAGGGCGAATCAGAACTAGTCTCCGGATTTAATATTGAATACGCAGGAGGACCATTTGCTTTATTCTTCCTGGCTGAATACTCGAATATTCTAATAATAAACACATTATCCGTCATCCTCTTCTTGGGCACTTCTTACAACCCCCTTCTCCCTCAAATTTCAACACTAAGTCTTATAATTAAAGCAACCATATTGACTCTCCTATTCTTATGAATCCGCGCCTCCTACCCACGATTCCGCTACGACCAACTCATACACTTAGTATGAAAAAACTTCTTACCCCTAACACTAGCCCTCATTTTATGACACATTACACTACCCACCTCTATAGCAAGTCTCCCACCTCTCACCTAAGGAAGTGTGCCTGAACTAAAGGGTCACTTTGATAGAGTGAATCATGAATGTTAAAATCATTCCCCTTCCTTAGAAAAACAGGACTTGAACCTGCCCCTTAGAGATCAAAACTCTATGTGCTTCCTACTATACTACTTCCTAAAGTAAAGTCAGCTAATTAAGCTTTTGGGCCCATACCCCTACCATGTTGGTTAAAATCCTTCCTCTACTAATGAACCCCCTCGTACTATCACTCCTCCTTCTTAGCCTTGGTTTAGGCACTACAATCACATTCATAGGATCCCACTGACTTCTAATCTGAATGGGGTTAGAAATTAATACCCTAGCCATCATCCCCCTAATAATTCACCAACAACATCCCCGTGCAGTAGAAGCCACCACCAAGTATTTTCTTACACAGGCAACAGCCTCTGCACTCCTCCTATTCGCAGGCACAACAAACGCCTGAACGACAGGACAGTGGAATATTACCGACATGCTTTCACCAACCTCTGCCACACTAATTACATTAGCCTTAGCCTTAAAAATTGGCCTAGTTCCCATACACTTCTGACTACCAGAAGTCCTCCAAGGACTAAACCTCACCACAGGACTCATCCTCTCCACATGACAAAAACTTGCCCCATTCGCCATCCTCTTCCAACTTTACCCCCTTCTTAACCCAGATATTCTTATAGCCTTAGGAATTGCCTCCGTGATCATCGGGGGATGAAACGGACTCAATCAAACACAATTACGAAAAATCCTAGCCTACTCCTCAATTGCTCACCTAGGATGAATAATCACTATTCTCCACTTTGCCCCTAACCTGGCCCTACTAAACCTCACCCTCTACATTATTATAACAACCTCCCTATTTCTCTTATTTAATACACTTAACTCAACAAAAATCAACTCTATTTCCATATCAGCCACTAAATCCCCACTACTCTCTCTCCTCTCCTTAACTACTTTACTCTCATTAGGAGGCTTACCCCCACTCTCTGGGTTTATACCAAAATGACTTATCTTACAAGAAATAACTAAACAAGACCTCCTAATCCCAGCCACTATTATAGCCCTAGCCACCCTACTCAGCCTATTTTTTTACCTCCGCCTCTGCTACATAGTAACCCTAACCCTCTCCCCCACCCCTATCTTCTCCCTCTCCTCCTGACAAACAAAAACCACACAAATAAACATCTTACTTACAATCACCACCACCCTATCCATCCTCCTCCTCCCCCTCACCCCCACACTACTAATACTCTTCGCCTAAGAAATTTAGGTTAACAAGACCAAAAGCCTTCAAAGCTTTTAGTAAGAGTTAAAATCTCTTAACTTCTGATAAGACTTGCAAGACTTTATCTCACATCCTCTGAATGCAACCCAGATGTTTTAATTAAACTAAAGTCTTCTAGATAAACAGGCCTTGATCCTGCAACATCTTAATTAACAGCTAAGCGTTCAATCCAGCGAACTTTTATCTAGGCTTCTCCCGCCGCAGGGCAAAAGGCGGGAGAAGCCCCGGGAGATCCTTTCATCTCCGTCTCAGGATTTGCAATCTTGTGTAAACTTTACTACGGGACTTGGTAAGAAGAGGACTCTAACCTCTCTTCACGGAACTACAGGCCGCCGCTTAACTCTCAGCCATCTTACCTGTGGCAATTAATCGTTGATTATTCTCTACTAATCACAAAGATATCGGCACCCTTTACTTAATTTTTGGTGCCTGAGCAGGAATGGTCGGAACTGGCCTAAGTCTTTTAATTCGGGCAGAACTAAGTCAACCTGGGACACTCCTGGGTGACGATCAAATTTATAATGTCATTGTTACAGCCCATGCCCTAGTAATGATCTTTTTTATAGTCATACCAATCATAATCGGGGGGTTTGGCAATTGACTCGTCCCTTTAATAATTGGCTCCCCAGACATAGCCTTTCCCCGCATGAATAATATAAGTTTTTGACTTCTACCTCCCTCTTTCCTCCTCCTTTTAGCCTCTGCTGGGGTTGAAGCCGGGGCCGGAACAGGTTGAACTGTGTACCCCCCCTTGGCAGGAAATATAGCCCACGCTGGGGCCTCCGTAGACTTAACAATTTTCTCCCTTCATTTAGCAGGTGTTTCATCTATCCTGGCCTCCATTAACTTCATCACCACAATTATCAACATAAAACCACCAGCAATCTCTCAATACCAAACACCTTTATTCGTATGATCAATTCTTGTTACAACTGTCTTGCTTCTTATGGCCCTCCCAGTCCTAGCAGCCGGCATCACTATACTGCTCACAGATCGTAATCTCAACACAACTTTCTTTGACCCGGCAGGAGGAGGGGACCCCATCCTATACCAACACTTATTCTGATTCTTCGGCCATCCTGAGGTCTACATTTTGATTCTACCTGGATTTGGGATAATCTCACACGTAGTTGCTTATTATTCAGGCAAAAAAGAACCATTTGGCTACATAGGAATAGTCTGAGCAATAATAGCCATCGGCCTCTTAGGCTTTATCGTATGAGCCCACCATATATTTACAGTCGGAATAGACGTAGACACACGAGCATACTTTACATCCGCCACAATAATCATTGCCATTCCAACAGGCGTTAAAGTCTTTAGCTGACTAGCCACCCTTCACGGAGGGTCTATTAAATGAGAAACACCACTACTCTGAGCACTGGGTTTCATTTTCTTATTCACTGTAGGAGGCCTAACAGGGATTGTCCTAGCTAATTCTTCACTTGACATCGTCCTTCACGACACCTATTACGTCGTAGCTCACTTCCACTACGTTCTTTCAATAGGAGCAGTATTTGCTATTATGGCAGGCTTTGTCCATTGATTCCCCCTCTTCACAGGCTTTACACTTCACTCTACATGAGCAAAAATTCAATTTTCAATTATATTTATCGGAGTAAATTTAACCTTCTTTCCACAACATTTCTTAGGCTTAGCCGGCATACCCCGACGTTACTCAGACTACCCAGATGCATATACCCTTTGAAATGTCATCTCCTCTATCGGATCATTAGTCTCCCTAGTCGCCGTCATTATTTTACTATTCATGATCTGAGAAGCATTTGCCTCAAAACGTGAAGTACTATCTATTGAGCTCTCTAATACCAACGTAGAGTGACTTCACGGTTGTCCCCCTCCTTACCACACCTATGAAGAGCCAGCCTTCGTTCAAGTTCAACAACCCACCTACTAACAAGAAAGGAAGGAATTGAACCCCCATAGGCTGGTTTCAAGCCAACCACATCACCACTCTGCCACTTTCTTGAGACTCTAGTAAATTAATTACATCACTTTGTCAAGGTGAAATTGTGGGTGAAAACCCCACGAATCTTGAACCAATGGCACACCCATCACAATTAGGATTTCAAGACGCAGCCTCCCCAATCATAGAAGAACTTCTCCACTTCCACGACCACACACTTATAATTGTATTTCTTATTAGCACACTAGTTCTCTATATTATTGTCGCAATGGTGACCACTAAACTGACTAATAAATATATCTTAGACTCACAAGAAATTGAAATTGTGTGAACTATCTTACCTGCCATCATTCTTATCATAATTGCACTACCATCCCTACGGATCTTATATCTAATAGACGAAATTAATGATCCCCATATCACAATTAAAGCCTTAGGCCACCAATGGTATTGAAGCTATGAATATACAGACTATGAAAACTTAGAATTTGACTCCTACATAATCCAAACGGGGGACCTAAGTCCTGGACAATTCCGCCTTCTAGAAACAGACCATCGCATAGTTGTCCCAATAGAGTCCCCCATCCGAGTCCTAGTGTCCGCAGAAGATGTCCTACACGCCTGAACAATCCCAGCACTTGGAGTAAAAATAGATGCTGTCCCCGGACGCCTCAACCAAACCGCCTTTATTATCTCTCGACCAGGTGTCTACTACGGACAGTGTTCAGAAATTTGTGGCGCTAACCACAGCTTTATGCCTATCGTAGTTGAAGCAGTACCTCTTGAACACTTTGAGAATTGATCTTCATTAATACTAGAAGAAGCCTCATTAAGAAGCTAACAGGGTTCAGCATTAGCCTTTTAAGCTAAATATTGGTGACTCCCGACCACCCTTAATGACATGCCTCAACTCAACCTTAATCCATGATTCCTAATCTTTTTATTTTCCTGATTGTTTTTCTTGATGGTCTTACCCCATAAACTAACATCTTACTTACTTAACTACGACCCCGCCCCTAAAAACACTGAAAAACAAAAACCAGAGCCCTGAAACTGACCATGATCTTAAACTTCTTCGATCAATTTTTAAGCCCCTCATTAATAGGCCTTCCCTTAATTGCCTTAGCAATTGTTATGCCAGCAGTAATCCTCCAAACCCCATCCAACCGATGACTTAATAACCGCCTGATTACCCTACAAACATGATTTGTTACCCGATTCACCCATCAGCTTCTACAACCACTTAACCTCGGGGGTCATAAATGAGCTATTATCCTCACAGCACTTATACTCTTCTTAATCACCATCAACCTCCTAGGACTTCTCCCCTACACATTCACACCAACAACACAACTCTCACTAAATATAGCCTTCGCCCTCCCTCTCTGATTAACAACAGTCTTAATTGGCATATTAAACCAACCCTCCCTTGCCCTGGGCCACCTTCTTCCAGAAGGCACCCCTACCCCTTTAATTCCAATTCTCATCATTATCGAAACCATCAGCCTGTTTATTCGCCCTCTCGCCCTGGGAGTCCGACTTACAGCCAATCTCACAGCAGGCCATCTATTAATACAACTAATTGCAACCGCAGCCTTTGTATTAATCTCCACCATACCTGCAGTAGCAATCCTAACTTCCCTTGTACTATTTCTCCTCACCCTTTTAGAAGTGGCCGTAGCTATAATTCAAGCCTATGTATTTGTTTTGCTCCTAAGCCTTTACTTACAAGAAAACGTCTAATAATGGCCCACCAAGCACACGCATATCACATAGTCGACCCAAGCCCATGACCCTTAACAGGAGCCATCGCTGCTCTTCTCCTAACCTCTGGTTTAGCCATCTGATTCCATTTTCACACCATAACACTCCTTCTCCTAGGATTAGCCCTTCTCGCTCTTACAGTAACTCAATGGTGACGAGATGTTATCCGGGAAGGAACATTCCAAGGCCATCACACCCCCCCAGTTCAAAAAGGACTGCGCTACGGAATAATTCTCTTTATTGTGTCAGAAGTCTTCTTCTTCCTTGGGTTTTTCTGAGCATTTTATCACGCTAGTCTAGCCCCAACCCCTGAACTAGGGGGCTGCTGACCCCCAACAGGAATCAACCCCTTGGACCCTTTTGAAGTCCCCCTACTTAACACTGCTGTACTCTTGGCCTCCGGAGTAACAGTCACCTGAGCCCACCATACCATCATAGAAGGCAACCGAAAAGAAGCCATCCAAGCCCTCACACTCACAGTCATACTCGGTTTTTACTTTACAGCTCTTCAAGCCATAGAATATTATGAAGCCCCATTTACTATCGCCGACGGAGTTTATGGAACAACCTTCTTTGTAGCAACAGGCTTTCACGGCCTCCATGTCATCATTGGCTCAACATTTCTCATGGTCTCTTTGCTACGTCAAATTCTCTTTCACTTTACATCAGAACACCACTTTGGCTTTGAAGCCGCCGCATGATACTGACACTTTGTCGACGTAGTATGATTATTCCTCTATGTATCAATTTATTGATGAGGCTCATAACACTTTTCTAGTATAAACTAGTATAAATGACTTCCAATCATTCAATCTTGGTTAGATCCCAAGGAGAAGTAATGAACCTCATTACAGTATCTATCGCCATTCCCGCCCTCGTTTCCCTAATCCTAGCATTCGTCGCATTCTGACTGCCAACTCTTAACCCAGATAGCGAAAAATTATCACCTTACGAGTGTGGATTCGACCCCCTAGGCTCTGCACGCCTCCCCTTCTCCCTCCGATTTTTCCTGGTAGCAATCCTTTTTCTTCTATTTGACCTAGAAATTGCCTTACTCCTTCCCCTGCCGTGGGGTGATCAACTCGCTTCCCCCCTTACCACAGCCCTATGAGCCTCCATCATTATTATTCTATTGACATTAGGATTAGTTTATGAATGACTCCAAGGCGGCCTTGAATGAGCAGAATAGGCACTTAGTCCAAAAAAGACCATTAATTTCGACTTAATAAATTATGGTGAAAACCCATAAGTGCCTTATGACTCCTATTTACTTCACAATCACCTCAGCATTCATTCTCAGTCTCACAGGACTAGCTTTTAATCGCTCCCATCTCCTATCTGCCCTCCTCTGCCTTGAAGGGATAATACTCTCCCTCTTCCTTGCCCTCGCTATCTGATCCTTAACAATAAGCTCACCTTCTTTATCCTTAGCTCCCATAATTCTACTAACATTCTCAGCCTGCGAAGCAAGCTCAGGCCTAGCACTCCTCGTAGCCGCCACTCGCACTCACGGAACTGACCACCTCAATAACCTCAACCTCCTCCAATGTTAAAAATTCTTATTCCCACCCTCCTTTTACTCCCAATTTCATGAATCTCACCTAAAAAATGAATGTGAACTTCTACTACCTCCAACAGCCTCTTAATCGCCTCATTAAGCCTAATCTGATTTAAATGGGACTTTGAGATGGGCTGAAACCACTCCAACCTCTTCCTGGGTGTTGACCCCCTTTCTGCCCCCCTACTTGCACTCACCTGTTGACTACTACCGCTCATACTCCTGGCCAGCCTTAAACACCTATCCTCTGAGCCTCATAAACGACAACAAATCTATGTTTCCTTACTCATCACCCTTCAAGCTCTCCTAATTACAGCCTTTAGCGCAACAGAGATAATTCTATTCTACATTGCGTTCGAAGCAACACTCATCCCAACCCTTATTATTATCACACGCTGAGGAAATCAAACAGAACGCCTTAATGCTGGCGTCTACTTTCTATTCTACACCCTCGCAGGCTCCTTACCTCTATTAATTGCCCTTCTCACCCTCCAAAAAGACCTAGGCACCTTATCGATACTCATCCTACAATACCCAAACTACAACAACCCCCTTTCATGGACCAATAAGTTTTGATGAGTCGCCTGCCTCCTCGCTTTTTTAGTTAAAATGCCCCTATACGGTGTTCACCTTTGACTGCCCAAAGCCCACGTAGAAGCCCCAATTGCCGGCTCCATAATTCTAGCCGCAGTCCTCCTTAAACTAGGAGGGTACGGCATAATACGAATCATTGTTGTACTCAACCCCCTCACAAAAGAAATAGCCTACCCTTTCTTAATCCTAGCAATCTGAGGCATTGTTATAACCAGCTCCATTTGTCTACGACAAACAGATCTTAAATCATTAATTGCCTACTCATCAGTTAGCCACATGGGCCTTGTAGCAGCAGCCATCCTCATTCAAACCCCTTGAAGCTTCGCGGGGGCCACAGCCCTTATAATTGCCCATGGATTGATCTCATCTATACTCTTCTGCCTAGCCAACACTAATTACGAACGCATCCATAGCCGAACTCTTCTCCTCGCCCGGGGCACACAAATTATCCTCCCACTCATGGGAACCTCATGATTTCTGGCTAACTTAGCCAACCTCGCCTTACCTCCAAGCCCCAACCTCATGGGGGAACTACTCATCATCTCCTCCCTATTTAAATGATCAAACTGAACAATTATCTTGACCGGCACGGGGATACTACTAACAGCATCCTACTCATTATATATATTTTTAATAACACAACGGGGCCCCACACCACAACACCTGCTCTTCTTAACACCATCCTACACACGAGAACACCTCCTAATATACCTCCACCTTCTCCCTACAATTCTCATCATCACCAAGCCAGACCTTATCTTAGGATGAACATTTTGTGTTTATAGTTTAATTAAAACGTTAGATTGTGATTCTAAAAATAAAAGTTGAAATCTTTTTATTCACCAAGAGAAGTCAAGGACAAAAAGAACTGCTAATTCTTTCTAGCCGGAGTTCGAATCCCCGGTTCACTTAAGCTTTTGAAAGATAATAGTCATCTATTGGTCTTAGGAACCAAAAACTCTTGGTGCAACTCCAGGCAATAGCCATGAACTCAACTATCTTTAACTCCTCATTCTTATTAATTTTCATTATCCTTCTCTACCCTTTATTCACATCTATCACCTCATCACAAGACTCCGTCAACCATAACTGAGCATCCACCCATGTTAAAACAGCCGTTAAACTCTCGTTCTTTATTAGCCTAATCCCATTATTCCTCTTTCTTGACCAAGGATTGGAATCCACCACAACCAATTGAAACTGAATTAACCTGGGACCAATAAACATCAATATGAGCTTTAAATTTGATCTCTACTCTATTATCTTTACACCTGTGGCCCTCTATGTCACATGATCTATTCTAGAATTTGCACTTTGGTACATACACGCAGACCTAAACTTCAACCGCTTCTTTAAATACCTCCTCCTTTTTCTTATAACAATAATTATTCTTATCACTGCTAACAACCTATTTCAACTATTTATCGGCTGAGAAGGGGTAGGCATTATATCTTTCCTTCTAATCGGCTGATGATACGGCCGAGCAGACGCTAATACCGCAGCTCTACAAGCAGTGATCTACAACCGAATCGGGGATATTGGACTAATTCTTAGCATAGCATGACTAGCTATAAACCTCAACTCATGGGAAACCCAACAAATATTCATCCTCTCTAAAAATACAGACCTAACTTTGCCCCTCCTAGGCCTAGTATTGGCTGCTGCTGGAAAATCAGCACAATTCGGACTCCACCCCTGACTCCCGTCAGCCATAGAAGGACCTACGCCAGTCTCTGCCCTACTCCACTCTAGCACAATAGTCGTAGCCGGTGTATTCCTTCTAATCCGGCTTCATCCCCTGATTCAAGATAATCAGCTAATCTTATCAGCTTGCCTATGCTTAGGTGCATTAACAACCCTATTCACAGCTACCTGTGCCCTCACTCAAAACGATATCAAGAAGATCGTAGCCTTCTCCACATCCAGCCAATTAGGCCTCATAATAGTGACCATTGGCCTAAATCAGCCACAATTAGCCTTTCTTCATATTTGCACACACGCCTTCTTCAAAGCTATACTCTTCCTTTGTTCCGGCTCTATTATCCACAGCCTAAACAACGAGCAAGATATCCGAAAAATGGGGGGCCTCCACAAACTACTCCCATTTACTGCCTCCTCCCTCACCGTGGGTAGCCTTGCCCTAACAGGAATGCCCTTCCTCTCCGGCTTCTTCTCTAAAGATGCTATCATTGAAGCCATGAACACATCAAACCTAAACGCCTGAGCCCTAACCCTGACCCTCCTGGCCACCTCCTTCACTGCCATCTACAGCCTCCGTCTTATCTTTTTCACATTAATAAACACCCCCCGATTCCCTACTTCTACCCCCATTAATGAAAATAACCCTCTAGTATTAAAACCCATTAAACGTCTAGCCTATGGAAGCATCCTAGCCGGCCTACTTATCACCTTTAACATAACACCCACCAAAACACAAATTCTGACAATATCCCCCACCCTTAAATTCTCAGCCCTCCTAGTGACGATTATCGGACTTCTATTGGCGTTAGAATTAACCAACCTCACCAAACACCAATTTAAAATTTACCCAACTCTCCCCACCCATAATTTCTCCAACATACTAGGCTATTTCCCATCAATCATCCACCGCCTTTCCCCTAAAATTAGCCTCTACTGAGCTCAAACCATCTCCACCCACCTGGTAGACTTAACATGAAACGAAAAAGTAGGGCCTAAAAATAAACTAATCCAACAGACCGCCGTAATTAAACTTCTCACGCTACCACAACAAGGCTTTATTAAAATTTACTTTATAATTTTCTTCCTCACACTCACCCTGGCCGTCTTAATTATGATCTAAACCACACGTAGGGCCCCCCAAGAAACACCACGAGTCACTTCTAATACAACAAATAAAGCCAAAAGTAACATTCAACCACTCAACACTAATAAATACCCCCCATGAGAATATAATAAAGCCACACCACTAAAATCACCACGAACCACTTCCAAACCATTAATCTCATCACCACCAAACCACCCTCACCCCCAACCACCAACAAAATACTTATTAACATATACCAAAACCCCCACATAAAATAAAATATAAATAAGCACAGACCAATCCCCCCATGACTCCGGATAAGGCTCTGCAACAAGCGCCGCAGTATAAGCAAACACAACTAATATCCCCCCTAAATAGATTAAAAACAAAACTAATGATAAAAAAGAACTTCCAGAACTCACCAATAAGCCACACCCCACGCCAGCAGAAATTACTAAACCAAGAGCTGCGTAATAAGGGGATGGGTTTGAAGCCACTGCTACTAAACCAATAATAAAACCCAATATTATAATAAATACTAAATAAATCATAAATTCCTACTTAGATTTCAACTAAGACTGGCAATCTGAAAAACTACCGTTGTTATTCAACTATAAGAACCTAATGACCATAAATATTCGAAAGACCCACCCATTATTCAAAATTATTAACAGCTCACTTATTGACCTCCCCACCCCAAACAACATCTCTATTTGATGAAACTACGGCTCACTCCTGGGACTTTGCCTTGCCACTCAAATCCTAACCGGCCTCTTCCTGGCCATACACTACACCCCAGACATCTCATCTGCCTTTTCATCAATCATCCACATCTCCCGTGACGTCAACTACGGCTGACTCATTCGCAACATCCACGCCAACGGGGCCTCCCTCTTCTTCGTCTGCATCTACCTTCACATTGCCCGGGGACTCTACTACGGATCCTACCTTAATAAAGAGACATGAAATATTGGGGTTATCCTCTTATTTTTATTAATGGCCACAGCCTTCGTAGGCTATGTCCTCCCCTGGGGACAAATATCATTCTGGGGGGCAACAGTCATTACAAACCTCTTATCAGCCTTCCCCTATATTGGCAACACCCTAGTCCAATGAATTTGGGGGGGCTTCTCGGTCGACAATGCCACCCTCACCCGATTCTTTGCCTTCCACTTCTTATTCCCCTTCCTAATCACTGCACTTACCCTCTTACACCTCCTCTTCCTTCATGAAACAGGATCCAACAACCCCACCGGCCTTAACTCGGACACAGATAAAATCCCATTTCACCCCTACTTCTCCTACAAAGACCTCCTAGGCTTCTTCATCCTCACGCTTCTTCTCTCACTCCTTGTCCTATTTTCACCAAATCTACTGGGAGACACAGAAAACTTCATCCCGGCCGACCCATTACTCACACCACCCCACATTAAACCAGAGTGGTACTTCTTATTCGCCTATGCAATTCTACGCTCCATCCCTAATAAACTTGGGGGGGTCCTTGCCCTTTTATTTTCAATTCTCATTCTCATATTAGTACCCCTTCTCCACACATCTAAACAACGAAGTACAATATTTCGCCCCATCACTCAAGTCTTATTTTGAACATTAGTCACTAATACAATTATTCTTACATGAATCGGGGGCCAACCAGTAGAACAACCATTCATCATTATCGGGCAAGTTGCCTCAGTTATCTACTTCCTTTTATTTCTCGTCCTTCTTCCCCTTGTCGGCCTGTGAGAAAATAAGATTCTAAACCTTTAATATGTTCTGGTAGCCTAAACCTAAGGCATTGGTCTTGTAAACCAAAGATTGGAGATGAAATCCCTCCCCAAAACAAACGGTATTCAGAAAGGAGAGGGTTGAACTCCCATCCTCGGCTCCCAAAGCCAAGATTCTGCTTAAACTACCTCCTGAAATAGATCAGCGCCTGCTGGTCGTCAACTTTCACGCATCTAGTCAGATATACATCTATATTATTAAGTCCACATGTATCTAATATATACATATATACTACTATGTATAATACTCATTAATCGACTGTCCACTATTTAATTACATACTATGTATAATACTCATTAGTTAATGTCCAACTAAAACACTATATATAATTTTTAACCCACATATTTATGATCTTCCAATATTATATGATATCAGATTATTATTTATAATGTAATCTAGTCCATAATTATATATATAGTACTATACGTAATACCCATCAATTGATTATCTATTATTTCATTACACATGTGTGTATGGTACCCATTAATAAAGGTACAGCCATCCCATAGCATTAAATTTTTAATCCTTATTTTATTACTTTAAGCAAAGCCATCACTAATTATCCACTCAATTACCCCATTAATTTCCTAGCCATTAATCTGACGCTCCCATACTCTTATTCATAAAGAATATTGATTGTCCCCTAACGTTCACGGCTGGCGAGAACCGACCAATACCCTAATATATCCCCCTTTGCACGGTTTGTGGTATCGATCTTTATTAATTCCCCGGATCTTGCTCAAATGCTCACATTTGGCACCCTTGGTAGGCATACGTCTGTTCATCGCGTCAGCCAGATATCACTCTAGCTCCCTCGATTGTCATTTCAAACTCTTAATCGTCTCAAGATTTCCAGTCCTCCCAGTTTTTTTCTGGGGATGAAACTATTACTAACCCTCCAGGCTTCCCTGTCGGGTGGCGGCCGGTACATCAAGTTAAATCGGTCCTATACTCAACATAATATCACTAAAACCTCGCTACTTATATCATTCGCTGGTCTTATATCTATCAAGATAAGGCAGTACTCACAAAAAAAGACCCATAGTTCAATCTAACCCCCATCCATAGATATGAATAATTGAATATAAATTTAATAAAGACATTTTATTAAACCTCATACTATTAAGAGTTATTATTTGATTAATGGGAAAAACTAAGAATTCTTAACCACAAAGATCTATATATAGGCATATACTTTATTATATAGGTACCCCCGGGTTGGGAAAAAAAAAAAACGGCCAATACATTTTTTTGGGAAAAACCCCCCTCCCCCTTAATATACACAGCTATCTCGAAAAACCCCTAAAACGAGGGCTAATGCATATTTTTTATGTAGTGACATGTGGTAAATTTCGTCATATATATAGTGACACACTACGACAC